TTTGATCCAATTGAAATAAAAAAAAAATTATGCTTCGCGATTCCATAATCCCATTTTGTATTCAATTTCGAATTGACCCTTGGATATAAATCGTGAGAATGTATAGTCTTCCTCAAATATGCTATTGAGGGAAAAAGGATTAAACCTTTTAAATTTAAGAAATAAAGTTTTTTTTGATCTTGATCGGAATATGAAAAAACCGAAAGATCCCTTAACTATTTAAGTTATTAATCGAACGAATCGCACTTTTACCACTAAACTATACCCGCTACATATCTCCATTATTATATATGAATGAACCTTTTGTCGAACAAAGGAATGAGCAAAGGAATGAGCAAAGGAATGAGATACAATTAAGATAGCATCAGACTCATGAAAATTCTAGTGTTGGCACTTCGTCCCGCTGGAGGTACTTGAAAAAAATAGGCGAAGAATAGAAAGCGGCTTATTTAAATAAAACTTGACTGGATCATACTTGATCCTAATTCATAATATAATGAAATAGAATTTCTATTTTATATATATATATATACAATATATAATCAAATTAAATATATATATAATTAATGAAATAGAATTAATATAATGAAATTATATAAAATGAAAAGTTATCCTTTTCATTTGCTGGAAGTCATTACTGACATTCCGAATCCAGGGATTTCTTAAAGCTGGACCATAAAAATGATGAATTCCGCATTTCGTTTTTCGTTTTCAACTTCCCCTTCAACTGCCAGATCCTATGAATTTGAATTGGGATCAATTGGATTTCAAATGTTCAAATAAAATAAAGCTTGTCCCTTGAACAAGTAAATGAGTTATGTTATATATGTTATAACATATGTGTGTTTCATTTTTGCTATTTTTTAATATTATTTGATATTGTTTAATATTAATTGTTATATGTATGTGTTCTTTTCCGATTAGTAATTAAGTAAATTGATAAAAAAATATTTATATTTATATACTTAATAAGAATGTGAAAAATATTCTTTCATATTCTATAGTATTAATAGTATTCTTATTATTAGTATAGTATTAATAATACTAACTACTAAGAAATGGCACTTCTATCATAGGACTGGGGATAGACATTTTCTTTGTTGCTTCAATAACAACCAAGAATTTTTGATTTGATATCAAATCATACATAATTAAATTGTTTGATCTATGAAATGATTTATCAGAACAAAAAAAGAAATAATGTAATGGCCCGGCCAGTACTTAACCAGGCCGGGGGAATGAACCTTTCTTACAAAATCAAAGAAATGAAGTAAGGGATTCTGTCTATATCTATTCCATTGGGGATAAGATCTCTGTTTCGAATCATTATCTAAATTGAATTACTGATAAAATTCGTAGATATCTTATCCATTTTAATATAGAATTTCAAATTTGTTTTTAATATATTATTTCTATTATTTTTCTATTATTATCGTTACTTTATCCTATCTTATAATAAATTATTACTAATAAATAATTAAAAAAAGAAAACGAGTTTTGTTTCAATCTTTTTACTTCACATCACATAAAAATAAATTTAAATTTTTAATTGGGAGAGATGGCTGAGTGGACTAAAGCGGCAGATTGCTAATCCGTTGTACGAGTTATTTGTACCGAGGGTTCGAATCCCTCTCTCTCCGTTCCCTCTGATCACTTCAGACTTTCCAATTTGAAAAAATGGGATCCTTTGACTTTTTCATCATAGGTAAATGTTAAATGTATGGAATATATATATATATAAAATAAAGAAAACTCAACATTTTTTATTCCTCACGTCCAGGATTACGGCCCGGATCGTTAGATAAGAATCCGAAGATGAAGAGAGAAACAAAAAATATCACTACTGTGTAAACGAAGAGTTTGAGAGTAAGCATTACACAATCTCCAAGATTATTTTTTTTTTGAAAAAGGAAATAGATTGCCTATTTTTTATCACATACGTTATTTTGGCATAACACCCCAAAAATGAAGTCTTTTCTTGAATCTTGAAAAAAAAAAAGTAATTTTCAACAAATTTCTTTCTACTTTGTAATAAGGTAATAAGAAAAGAAAGGTTCTGATTCCTTCATTACCAAAAATGTTTGGCCATATCCGTTATTGGGTATTGTGGGTTCTTAGAAAGTCCTTGTTTACTGAAATGTCAGAACGAGGAAATAAGTTGATCCAAATTTATCACCACGATCATTCAATTCAATATACAAGAATTTCTATTTTTGAATCGAGGGTTCATAATGTAAAACTTATCTGATCTTATCCATTTTTATTTTATAATTTTTTTTCGAATAAATCATGAATTTTGCAGAGTATTCCAAATTTTATCGAAAACTTACAGCAGCTTGCCAAACAAAAGCTAATAGAAAAAATAGTACAGGTATGACAGGCATAACATCTACGATTGGATTGAAAAAGGCATAAGCCTCGGGCAATTTAGCGAAGAAAAAACTACTCGAATAAAGGGTGGAATTAAGACAGATACAGATTAAACTAAAGATATTAAGCATAACAAACATTTCATTCTTGTAGATTAGAAAATTTGATTTTGGTTGAGTTCTTTTTATGAAGGAAAAAGAAAAAGGCGGGTAAAAAAATCCTTCTTTTTCTTCGAACTCTCCCAAATCAAAAATCTTTCCTTTCATTCTCAAATGAGAATACAAGGAATTATAGTTTCGTACAATATCTTAATTGAATTTTATGTAATGATCAATAATTTGATCAATAATTTTTTGTGATTCTATATTTACATGTGTTGAATCCTAGCAACAATGTATTTCATATGTATTTGGGCTGGGATTGACGAATGACCAATACCAATATTAGTCTTTATTAGTGTCGAATATAAATCTAAATGGGGCGTGGCCAAGCGGTAAGGCAACGGGTTTTGGTCCCGCTATTCGGAGGTTCGAATCCTTCCGTCCCAGATCGTCTCCATCAGAAACTAAAGATTCTTCTCTTTAACAATTTTCTGTTTAATCTTGCTTGGATATTGGATATATATAATGTGTGACCCAACCCCTTCTTTGTTCTGAATTCAATGTACGGGTAGAAATAAAGATATTTCTTTGAATTCTTAATTCAAAAAAGAATTGGGGGTGGATCATTCCCATTCAGAGTATGCTCATACTCATATTCATATTGAAGTTAGTTACTTAGGGAAACCTTGTGTTCCATACCCGTAAAATGGGAATTCGCACATGGTGCATTCTGAATTGAAATAGAAAAAAAAAGGTCTTTTTTCTATTCCATTCCCCAAGGAAAGCCTAAAGAAAATAAATGGTGTATCCCAATTCCACACTTTATGTGGAGACTAAAGATTACGTAGTTTTATGTATTAATTGCATTTCATCGTTCGTCTTAAAACTTCTAAGGAAAAAATAGGAAAAATAAATTGATCTGGATCCCATTTTCTTTTTTTGTATTTTAGCTTATTCAATTGAATAATTGGAAATCAATATAATGTAATGATTGGATGGATGAAAATTTCTATATTCCATTTTTATGGAATTGGAGGAAAGATTCTTGAATCTGAAGTAAAAAAAAATGGGTCTGTATGCTGTATAATAGATATTATGTATTATTATTGTATTGTTCTATTTCAGTAACAGCGGCCCCTTCCCTTGGTTAAGTCAAAAGGATCCGTGATCCTTTAAATATCCATGATTATTCCCAGTAACAATTGTTCGTTGTATATGATGGATATGAAAAGATTAGATTCTTCTTATTCTTGATTCTTATTTTTTCTTTCAGATGAAAGAAAGAATAACGACTTTTATCTTACACTCTTCTATTCCATACTCACGAAAACAAAAAACGATTTGAATCTTCATTTTTGTGAACCCTTGGTACTTGAATAAGTGTGAAAAATCTATATTATAGAGAGACTTCCGACCTTTTCGTGTCATCGGAATAGCTTATATTTGGTTAATAACTGATTTTGTTCCGGAATTGAAAATCCATCCGGGATTGAAAATCTATTCTATTATTCTATTAAGTAAAGGCCTTTACTTTTTCATTACTTTTTCATTTATGTGTTCGAAAAAAAAAGGGATGATCCTTTTTATGATTCATCATCCTGAACAATCTGTTGAAGATGTAAATAAGACTTAAGTAAACGCGTTTATTCGTCTTTTTTAGAAATCTGTTTCATTTGAGCCAATGACTATTCATGATTCCATATTGAATCAATTCCATACCGGTTCGAAATTTAATCAGAGGAATGTTATGGTAAAACTTCGTTTGAAACGATGTGGTAGAAAGCAACGTGCGACTTGAAGGATATGATTCGATGTGGATTCTTACATCCACCATTTTCTATAGGAATGAAGATGCTCTTGAATCGACATAGTTTGTTCTGTTCTTGCTAGAAACCTAATTTGTGTTGGGTTGGTAAATAGGAATAGTACATAATGGAGCTCGAACAAAAAGTATTGATTCATTTATCGGGGGGAAGAATCTAGGGTTAGTAACAATTAATAAGTTAGACCAACTTTGTAAATATATCCTCAATATCGAAATCGAAGGGTTAAAATTCGAACAAGTTTGAAATAAAATAAAAAGTAAAATTTGTCGAAATTGGTAAAACTTTTTCGATGAAAATGAAAAGTGTATTATATTACAAGGGAATTAATCTTTCGTATTATTCATAGAAAGAAATAACAAAAAACAAAAGGTATGTTGCTGCCATTTTGAAAAGGAATAAGGATCACCGAAGTAATGTCTAAACCTAATGATTTTATAAAGTAAAGAGAAAGGATTCCAGAACAAGGAAACACTATTTTCAATTGTCTCAATAATTTTATTTCATTTTATTAGAATTTTATTATAATGAAGAAGAAAAATAGATTCGAGACGAGACAAACAAAAGAGGTTAGAGACGACTCAAGAAATGTCTAAAGAGTTACCTTCGCACTTTTTCAGAATTGCCCAACTTGAGTTATGAGTACGAATGATATTTCTTTTTTTCTGTATCTGTAAGTAAGAACAAAAAACGACTCAAATTATAGTCGACTTCATGATTTTATGGATCTATTTGCCATTATATACAGAATATACAGAAATATTCGAATCATTTTTTCTCGAGCCGTATGAGGGGAAAGCCTCCTATACGTTTCTAGGGGGGGTATTATTTATCTACATCTATCCCAATGAGCGATCTATCGAATCGTTGCAATTGATGTTCGATCCCGAAGAGAAGGAAGAGATCTTCAAAAAGTGGGTTTTTACGATCCGATACAGAATCAAACTTATTTAAATGTTCCTGCCATTCGTTATTTCCTTGAAAAAGGTGCTCAACCTACAGGAACTGTTCATGATATTTTAAGGAAGGCAGAATTATTTAAAGTTAAAGAAAGACCTTCATAAAGAAAAAAAAAACAAAATTTATTTTACTAAATAAAAAAGAAAAGGTAACTAGTATCTATTTTGGGCAATTAGTTACTCCAAATTTGCTCTTTTCTTGTTGTATTCATACTTTTTCTCTACCTTTTCCTTATTTTTTTTTTTCATCTTAATTTCTTATTTATGTTGTGCCAATCCAACACGAATTCTTATTTGATTTACTTAATACTTAAATACAATACTTAATGAATTATTAATTTAATTGAATTTGTTTTCCATTCATATTGACAATGTTGTATCGAACAAATATAATTCGATCGTAGATAAGCGGATCTGTTTATTCCGACCCCTAATTGGTTTTTCCTTTACTTCAGTCAAATGATGTTACTGTTATACATATACAAGATGTATTTTCTTAACGAAAATAAAAATTTTGAGAAAATGGGCGGTCTGTAAATTTGGATATTTCTATTTGGAATCCGTTGTTTTTTATTTTTGAATCCGATCCAGTCATTTTGCTATTTTGGTGTTTAGAATTGATCATAAAATCTTTCCTTTCTATTTCTTGTTAGTTCAATGTTTTGACGTAGTTGTACAGTGCAATTCAATTGATTTTTTTTATTTCGATCGTATCTACAAATCATATTTATCTGGGTTGCTAACTCAACGGTAGAGTACTCGGCTTTTAAGTGCGACTATGATCTTTTACACATTTGGATGAAGCAACGAATTCGTCCAGACTATTGGTAGAGTCTATAAAACCGCGACTGATCCTGAAAGGTAATGGATGGAAAAAACAGCATGTCGTAATAATAAGAAGAAAATGGAATTTCTTAATTTATTAATTTATTATTAGATTCCTATTTTTTTTTTTAGTAGAATTTTGAGTCGATCCTTACCAGATCATTCCAAGATTTTGTTTTTATTTTAGGAGGAAGACAAAAAAAATTCACATTTACAGTTGGGTTTAGTGAATAAATGGATAGAGCCCTACGGCTCCAATTCTGGTAAAAAAAGCAACGAGCTTCTATTCTTTATTTGAATAATTACCCGATCTAATTAGACGTTAAAAAAAATTAGTGCCTGATGCGGGAAAAGGTTCTCCTGTGAGTGGTCCTTTGATTCTTTTTTTTTTTTTTAATCCTAACTATTCTCTATTATAGATTGGAAACAAATGTGTAGAAGAAACAGTATACTGACAAAAAGAATTTGTTCCAAAGTCAAAAGAGCGATCGGGTTGCAAAAATAAAAGATTTTTGAACCTCTAGTAATTATAACGAGGATAAACCCATTAGATAGAAGGGGAGAGGAAAAAGATCTGTTGATTGGACTTTCTGTTTCCGGGGTATATATATTTTTTTGTACATAATACATACCTTGTTCTGACCATATTGCACTATGTATAATTTGATAACCCAAGAAATGCCTACTGTTTTTGTTTCAAGTAGAAAAAATGTAAGTCAATGGAAGAATTACAAGGATATTTAGAAAAGGATAGATCTCGGCAACAACACTTCCTATATCCGCTACTCTTTCAGGAATATATTTATGCACTTGCTCATAATCATGGGTTAAATGGTTCGATTTTTTACGAACCTGTGGAAGTTTTTGGTTATGACAATAAATCTAGTTTAGTACTTGTAAAACGTTTAATTACTCGAATCTATCAACAGAATTTTTTGATTTCTTTGGTTAACGATTCTAATCAAAATCGATTCGTTGGATACAACCACAATAATTTTTTTTTTTCTCATTTTCATTCTCAAATGATATCAGAAAGTTTTGCAATTATTGTAGAAATTCCATTCTCGTTGCGATTAGTATCTTATTTCGAAGAAAAAGAAATACCAAAATATCATAATTTACGATCAATTCATTCCATTTTTCCCTTTTTAGAGGACAAATTATCACATTTAAATTATGTCTCAGATATACTAATACCTCATCCCATACATATGGAAATCTTGGTTCAAATTCTTCAATGCTGGATTCAAGATGTTCCTTTTTTACATTTATTGCGGTTCTTTCTTCACGAATATCATAATTTGAATAGTCTTCTCATTACTCAGAAGAAATCCATTTACGTTTTTTCAAAAGAAAATAAAAGATTATTTCGGTTCCTATACAATTCTTATGTATTTGAATGGGAATTTTTATTAGTTTTTA